TTTGATACGATATTCGCAACAATCTGATTTTCGTCGAGACATAATCAAAGGTTCAATGCGAGCCCAAAGACGTAAAACAGTTATTTGGGAGCTTTTTCAAGCAAATGCACATTCTCCGCTTTTTTTGGACAGAATAGACAAATCATACCCTTTTTTTTTTGATATCTACGGACTGATAAAACTCATTTTTAGAAATTGTATAGGAAAGGGAGCAGAATTCAAAATTTCAGATTATACAGAAGAAGAAATAAAAGAAAGGGAAAAAAAGGAAAAGGACAAAAAAGAAGAGAACAAAAGAAAAGAGAAAGCGCGGATAGAAGTAGCAGAAGCCTGGGATAGCATTCCATTTGCTCAAGTAATAAGAGGTTCCATGTTAATAACTCAATTGATTCTTAGAAAATATATTATATTACCGTCATTGATAATAGTTAAAAATATTGGACGTATACTATTATTCCAATTTCCTGAGTGGTCTGAGGATTTAAATGAATGGAATAAAGAAATGCATGTTAAATGCACCTATAATGGTGTTCAATTATCAGAAAGAGAATTTCCGAAAAATTGGTTAATAGATGGTATTCAGATAAAGATGCTATTTCCTTTCTGTCTGAAACCCTGGCACAGATCTAAGCCACGGCCCTCTCATATAGATCGAATCAAAAAGAAAGGACAAAAAGATGATTTTTGTTTTTTAACGGTTTGGGGAATGAAAGCTGAACTTCCTTTTGGTTCTCCCCAAAAACGGCCTTCCTTTTTTGAACCCATTTTTAAGAAACTCGAAAAAAAAATTGGAAAATTGAAAAAAAAGTATTTTATATTTCTAAAAGTTTTAAAAGAAAGAACAAAATTTCTAAATATCTCAAAAAAAACAAAAAAATGGATTATCAAGAGCATTCCGTTTTTAAAAATAATAAAAAAAGAACTCTCAAAAGCAAATCCAATTCTATTATTTAGATTGAGAGAAATATATAAATCAAGCGAAACTAAAAAAAAAAAAGAAAAAGATTCTATAACCCGCAATCATATAATTCATAAATCCTTTAGTCGAATTCAATCTACATATTGGACAAATTTTTTACTGACAGAAAAAAAAATGAAAGATCTGACTGATAGAACGAGCACAATCAGAAATCAAATAAAAAGAATTACAAAAAATAAAAAAAAAGTGACTCCAGAAATAAATGATAGTCCTAATAAAACAAGTTATAATGCTAAAAGATTCGAATCACCAAATTGGCAAATATTAAAAAGAAGAAATACTCGATTAATCCGTAAATTACATTATTTTATAAAATTTTTCACTGAAAGGATATACGCAGATATCCTTCTATCTATTATTAATATTCCCAGAATTAATATACAACTTTTTGTTGAATCAACAAAAAAAATGATTGATAAATCCATTTACAATAATAAAAAAAAGAAAAAAAGAATTAATAAAACAAATCAAAATAAAATTCATTTTATTTCGACTATAAAAAAGTCACTTTATAATATTAGTAATAAGAATTCACATAATTTTTTTGACTTATCCTCCTTGTCACAAGCATATGTATTTTACAAAATATCACAAACACAAGTTCTTAACTTGTATAAGTTAAGATCTATTCTTCAATATCACGGAACGTCTTTTTTTCTTAAGACTTCAATAAAAGATTCTTTTGGAAAACAAGGAATAATTCATTCTGAATTAAGACATAAGAAACTTCGGAATTCTGGAATAAATCAATGGAAAAACTGGTTAAGAGGTCATTATCAATACCATTTATCTCAGATTAGATGGTCTAGATTAATAGCAGCAAAATGGAAAAATAGAATCAATCAATGTCGTACAATTCAAAATCAAGATTTAAACAAAGAGAATTCATATGAAAAAGACCCATTAATTCATTACAAAAAACAAAACGATTACGAAGTATATTCATTACCAAATCAAAATGATAATTTTCAAAAATACTATAGATATAATCTTTTATCTTATAGATCTATTAATTATGAAAATAAGAGGGACCCATATATTTATGGATCACCATTCCAAGTAAATAAGAATCGAGAGAGTTCTTATAATTACAATACACATAAACATAAGGGCAAATTTTTTGATATACTAGGGGATATCCCTATCGAAAATTATTTAGGAAAAAGTGATATTATGTATATGGAAAAAAATCCGGATCGAAAATATTTTGATTGGAAAATTCTCCATTTTTGTCTTAAAAATAAAATCGATATTGAGGCCTGGATCAAGATCGATACCAACAAGAATAAAAATACTAAAACCGGGACTAATAATTATCAAATAATTGATAAAATTGATAAAAAAGATCTTTTTTATCTTACGATTCCTCAGGATCAAGAAATCAATTCACCCAATCAAAAAAAAATCTTTTTTGATTGGATGGGAATGAATGAAGAAATACTAAGTCGTCCCATATCGAATCTGAAACTTTGGTTCTTCCCAGAATTTGTACTACTTTATAATGCATATAAAATTAAACCG